ATTAGTACTACGTGACTATTTTCGACCAACCACAAAGATATTGGTACTCTATATTTTATACTAGGCTTATGGTCTAGGATAGTCGGGACTTCTATAAGACTTATCCTGCGCTCAGAACTTAGGGCCCCTGGTAGCTTAATCGGAGATGACCAATTATACAACGTAATAGTAACAGCCCATGCTTTTATTATGATTTTTTTTATAGTGATACCTATTATAATTGGAGGGTTCGGTAACTGGCTAATCCCTTTAATACTAGGAAGCCCCGATATAGCCTTCCCACGAATAAACAACATAAGATTTTGGCTTCTGCCCCCCTCCCTTACTCTGCTTATAGCTAGAAGCTTAGTAGAAAGAGGAGTTGGTACAGGTTGAACTGTGTACCCTCCTTTGTCTAGGGCCACAGCTCATAGAGGTAGGGCTGTTGATCTAGCTATTTTCTCACTTCACTTAGCAGGTGCTTCCTCTATCTTAGGTGCTGTAAATTTTATCTCTACCTCCGTTAATATGCGCGCACCTGGAATAAAAGTAGACCAAATGCCTCTGTTTGTCTGGGCTATTATTATCACCACAGTGTTACTAGTCTTGTCGCTCCCTGTGTTAGCCGGAGCTATCACCATACTCCTCACAGACCGTAATATCAACACGTCTTTTTTTGATCCTAGTGGGGGAGGAGACCCAATCCTATACCAACACTTGTTTTGATTTTTTGGCCACCCCGAAGTTTACATCTTAATCTTACCTGCTTTTGGCATAATCTCTCATATTGTTAGACAAGATTCAGGTAAGAAAGAGACTTTCGGGTCATTAGGAATGATCTATGCTATAATTGCTATCGGGTTTCTAGGCTTTATCGTATGGGCCCACCATATGTTCACAGTTGGCATGGACGTAGACACACGAGCCTATTTTACCTCCGCAACAATAATTATTGCAGTTCCTACAGGAATTAAAGTATTTAGCTGGCTGGGTACCTTACAAGGAGGAAAGATCAATTTTACCCCTGCTCTAACTTGGGCATTAGGGTTTATCTTTCTTTTTTCTATGGGCGGTTTAACCGGAGTTATACTCGCTAACTCATCTATCGATATTGTATTACATGACACCTACTACGTAGTGGCTCACTTTCACTATGTGTTATCTATAGGAGCTGTATTCGGTATTTTTGCCGGGTTTGCCTACTGATTTCCGTTGTTCACTGGACTGACTCTAAACCCTGTTTTAGCAAAAGTACATTTTTATGTCATGTTTATAGGTGTGAATTTAACTTTTTTCCCTCAACATTTTTTAGGACTCACGGGAATACCTCGACGGTACTCCGATTACCCTGACTTCTTTATAGCCTGGAATACGATTTCGTCACTTGGAGCTTACACTACTATCTTAGCTATAGCCGTATTCACTTTAATGGTTATAGAAGCTTTAACAGTTAAGCGAATAAGCATATTTTCTCTAAATTTGTCGTCTGCCTTAGAGTGAAATCAATCTTACCCTCCTAGAGGGCACAGTTATAACGACACCCCTATCTTAGCTAGATATCAGAGTGGCAGATTTATGCGGTAGCTTTAAAGACTACAGAAGGCTAAGCCCTCCGGTAGTGCCAACTTGACATATAATCTCCTTACAAGATAGGGCCTCTCCCTCTATAGAGCAATTAACTATATTCAATGACTTTACTATAGCTATTTTAACACTTGTAATAACTATAGTAGGATTAAATATAGCTTTTATCTTATGTTATAAGCTAACAGACCGAGTGCTCTTACAACAACAAACGGTAGAAATTATCTGAACTACCGGACCTGTAGTTTTGCTTGTCCTTATCGCCTTACCTTCTCTAAAAACATTGTACACTTTGGACGACCCCCTTTCGCCTAATATTACAATTAAAGCCATCGGGCATCAGTGATATTGATCATACGAGTATTCAGACTTTTCTAATCTAGAGTTCGACTCCTATATGACACCTACTTCAGACTTAAGCTCATACCAAAGACGGTTGCTTGACTCAGACAACTCTGTTGTCTTGCCCACTAATTCTCAAATCCGACTAGTTGCAACAAGAGCTGATGTGATCCACGGATGGGCCTTGCCGGCCTTAGGATTAAAAACCGATGCTGTACCTGGTCGATTGAATCAATTAATATTTTATATTAAACGATCTGGTATCTTTTTTGGCCAATGTAGTGAAATCTGCGGGTCGAACCACAGATTTATGCCTATTAAAGTTGAAGCTATTCCCATAAAAATATTTTTGTCCTGGGTGACAGCTATAAAATTACTAAGTGGCCGAATTAGGCGTAAGTCTTTTAAACTTATTATAGAGATTGCTCTTAGTAAAAGGATTAGTTAAAATATAACATTAAGCTGTCATATTAAAGTTACTAAAAGTATCCTTTAATTCCTCAGATAGCCCCTGCCTTATATCTTCAGCTGTTTATTTTAATTTCTCTATTTATGCTTTTGCTGAACTCTAACCTATATTTTACCTTAAATAAACCTTTTACTACTACTAGGGTTGAGACGGGCCGCTTAACAACCACCTGACTATGATAACTAGCTTATTCTCCATTTTTGACCCTGCTACACCTAGCTTTATTCTATCCAATTGGATATCTCTAGCTCTATTCACATTATTGGTGCCTTTATTTACATGGATTTACCCTAACCGATCTAGATCCATTGTAAACACTATAACAGGCACTATTTTTAAAGAGTTCAGTCCTTTACTTAAAAAATATACTAACTTTGTTATCTTTCCTGTAGCCCTATTAACTTTTATCTTCTGAAATAACCTATTTGGATTAGCTCCGTACATCTTTACTGGGACTGGTCAAATGACCTTTACTGCCTCGCTAAGACTATCTGTGTGGTCTACTTTCATACTATTTACTTGCTTGAATAACCTACCTAATCTACTAACACACTTAATCCCGCAAGGGACCCCAATCCCCCTAATACCCTTTATGGTCCTGGTTGAAACAATTAGAATCCTAATCCGACCTTTAACTCTTGCTGTCCGACTAATGGCAAACATTGTGGCTGGTCACCTTCTTATTGTCATTTTAAATTCCGCTGATATCCCCTTTGGCCCTGCAACTCCTATTATGTTCGCTGCTAAACAACTACTGACCTTATTAGAAGTAGCTGTTGCAATTATTCAAGCCTACGTATTTAGGGTTTTAGTTACCCTATACGCAGCAGAGGCTACTAGCTAGCAATGACAACCTCAAATCACCCTTACCACTTGGTAGAAAAAAGACCCTGACCTATCTTAGTCTCTCTGAGTACCCTGCTGACCGCAGTAGGCCTAGTAAAATTATTCAAACATACAACTCCTGTAATTATTTTGGTCTCCATAGTGGCTATGCTTATGATTAGAGCACTATGATGGCGGGATGTCTCACGTGAAGCTACCCTCATAGGGTGTCATACTATTAAAGTAGCCAATGGGCTACGCCTAGGGATATTATTATTTATCCTATCAGAAGTTCTTTTTTTCACCTCTTTTTTCTGGGCCTTCTTTCACAGAAGATTAAACCCTACAATAGAGTTGGGGGGTTCATGGCCGCCCCAGTGCGTCTATACTTTTAGTCCCTTTCAAATCCCTTTATTGAATACAGCTGTGCTTTTGGCCTCAGGTGTAACAGTAACCTGAGCCCATTACACCACTAAAAACTCTGCCCACAAACCCGCTGTTTACTCACTCCTCTTAACAATTACGCTTGGTATTTACTTTTCTACTCTTCAGGTAATGGAGTACCATGAAGCCCCTTTTACGTTCGCCGACTCCGTGTACGGTTCAACTTTTTTTATTGCGACAGGTTTCCACGGGGTTCATGTACTTGTTGGCACTATATTTCTTGCTAACTGCCTTGTGCGCCTTTACAAAGGGCATTTTTCTAGCTATCACCACACAGGGTTGGAACTTGCTATTTGGTACTGACATTTTGTAGATGTAGTTTGACTACTTCTTTACACCTCTATTTACTGGTGAGGCTCCTAATTATGAGTGTCCTATCAATAATACTTCTGTCATCCGTAGTAATCTCAACTGCCTTGACAGCCCTTGCTTTAGTGGTGGGTAAAACATCAATAAGCACTCGAGAGAAACTTACATCATTTGAATGTGGGTTTGACTCAAAAAAAAAAGCACGCGCTCCCTTTTCACTACGATTTTTTATAGTCACGATCCTATTCCTAATCTTCGACGTTGAGGTTACCCTGCTATTACCTCTTGGTTTATTAGCCCCCTATACAGAGACACTTTCGGTGACCCTGACAGCTTCCACACTAGCTCTTGTGCTTATTATTGGGATTATACATGAGTGAAACCAAGGCTCCCTTGATTGAACTAAGTAGGGTTGTAGTTTTGAGAACGACTAACTTGCACTTAGAAGGTACTAAAGTCTACCCTTAAGTGTAAAAAAGACTTCTAATCTTTAAATGGTGTAAACCACACTTGATTTTGACTAAAGCCAAATAAGAGGCTTATCACTGTTACTGATTAAACTGGTTAACCCTGGTCATTTTTAAGGTGTCACTAACATATAGTCCTTTCAAGACTAAGCAAACTTTAAGTTTAAAAATTGAAGTAAGAATACATTTGGATTCGGCCCAAATAATGGCAATAGCCCTATTTTATTTAGAGAAGAATTCTCCTTTTCATCTTCAATGAAACGCTCTATTTAAGCTATCTAGATTTACAAAACTAGTGCTAAAACAAAACCCCCTAATACGACTATACATAAAAATCCTTTAACTATATATGCTTGACCTCGTTGAAGTGTGAATGAAGATATAGATAGTGTAACTTGCCCCCCTTGTCCGCCATAAAACTCAAGCCACCCTGAGTCTAATACCTTACTGTTAAATAGACCTAGTGATAACCTCTTATCTACAGAGCCTTTAGTTGAAAGATCCCTTAAAAACCAGCTGCTGTTGACTGCCATTTGGAATACTCTACCCCCTTTTATGCAGTTCAATAAACTATACCCTAATAGCCCTCCTATTGACATTAGCCTAAAGACTACATATTTTTGACCATGGCTAAGGATATTGATGAGGTCGACAGGTAAAACTGTCCAAAACAGTACAAACCCTCTTACCAAACTACCTGCAAACAATGAGCTAACTGACTTAACAACACTTGGGTTAAAATCTATTAAGCCTCTAACTAAAAATGATGTGTTAACCGAAGCCGACCTTAAATAAAGTACGCGAAAACTATACGCCACCGTGAGAACTCTTCCAGCTATAGCTAAACCCATAAAAATTAAGTTAAACCATCTTATTTGTATTTGCTCTAGCAACATATCTTTCGAATAGAAGCCAGCTAAAAAAGGAAACCCACACAATGCCAAATTTCTTGCCCCTAGTGCTACACCTAAATTAGGTCTACTACCTGCGAACCTGCTTATAAGCCGTCTATCTTGTGCACCAAAGGAACTGTGAATTATGAAACCCACACACATAAATAAGCTAGATTTGAATATAGCGTGTGTGATAAGATGAAAAAAAGCTAGTTCCTTCATGCCCAGACCTAAGGTTATGACTATGAGGCCCAGTTGCCTGAGAGTTGATAGTGCCACGACTTTCTTTAAATCTACCTCAAATAAAGCGCATATACCCGCTATAAACATAGTTAACACAGATACTACTAATAGAATAGACCCTATCCCGCTCTTGCAAATAATCTCGTTAAACCGAATAAGCAAGTAAACTCCTGCCGTAACAAGTGTAGAAGAGTGAACAAGTGCTCTTACGGGGGTTGGTGCCGCTATAGCGGCAGGCAGTCAAGCGGAAAAAGGAATCTGAGCTCTTTTAGTAAACCTTGCGACCGCAATCAGTCAGACTCAATTTTCCCCGCCTGAATAAACTAAGTTGTAAAAATCCCATATCCCCTCTGTAAACATAAGAGCCACACTAATCAAAATCGCAACGTCACCTACTCGATTTGTTAGAATAGTGACCATGCCTGCGTTACGTGAGACCTCGTTTTGGTAGTAGATAACTAGGGCGTATGACCTTAGCCCTAAACCATCTCACCCTAATAGCAATCTAACTAAGTTAGGGCTAACAATTAAAACCAACATAGAGGCCACAAAAGAAATGAGAATAAACCTAAAACGGTTATCATTGAGGTCTCCTTCCATATACCATTCAGAATATTTTATAACCGACCCTGCGATTAAGCAGACTGACCCTAGGAAAATAAACCCTATCCAATCAAACAAAAACCTTATGCTTATCAAGCAGGAGTTTAAAATTATACCTTCGATCTCGACGATTAAACTGTGATCATAAACTACCCTGTAAAACCCCATAAAAAATATTAACGTCCTATACCTAAATAGGCCTACTCTTATGATACTAAATCTTTTAAACGATACCCTCAATACCAAAAAAAACATATCTTTACAACCACAATGTAATATTTTAATAAACTATATTGGCAAATTAAGCAGCTCAGGAACAAAATTAGTCCATTTAACGGGACCCAGTGTGCTGCACTAACTAAATGTTCAATTATGCTGCCCCTGTGGAAACCAGTACCGGTGCCTAAATAAGACCCCTGTTGTCTTAAAGAAAAAAGATAAAGCCTGTAGGCCCCTCTAAAAAAGGATACCAGCCCAAGCGCTACGCTTAAGTATACCCTTACACTTATTAAAGCACTAATTAATATGATTTCTCCTAGTAGATTTAAGCTAGGGGGGGCGGCTATGTTAGCCGCTATTATTATAAACCACCATAACCCTATCCTGGGTATTAAGTTTAACAGACCTTTGCTTACTATTAGCCTTCGCCTGTGTCTACGTAGGTACACTAGATTTGCTAGATAAAATAGACCAGATGAACACAGCCCATGCCCGAATATAATAACTACACACCCTTTAACACCTCATTCTCTAAGAGACAATAAGCCTGCGACACATAAACTCATATGAACTACTGAAGAGCCTGCAATAAGAAGTTTCATGTCTCTCTGGCGTAGACAACTAATTCTTAGAATTACACCGCCTCATAAACTTAGACTAATAATAAATTCTCTTAACACCAAAGGTCTACCCTGGCAGATAGCTAACACCCGGATTAAACCATAGCCCCCTAATTTTAACATTACGCCCGCCAGAATCATAGACCCTGCAAGGGGGGCCTCTACATGAGCCTTCAGTAACCATAAGTGTATAGAATAAATAGGAAATTTTACTAAAAATGCGCCCGTTAGAAAGATGAAGAAATAAGAGTCTATAACAAAACACCCTCTCGTTAGGTGTATATAACCTCTTCTGCAGCTACAAAAGATTAAGAGTATCGCAAAGAGCGGTAAAGACCCAAATAAAGTGTAGAAAACCATATAAATGCCGGCTTGAGACCGTTCAGGCTGATAACCTCAGCCTAAAATTAAGAAGAAAAAAGGGACCAGGCAAGCCTCAAACCCAACGTAGAAAAAAATAAAATCAGATACATAGAACCTCAGTAAGAAAAAACCTAGCACTAATACACATGAAACCAGAAACAAACCCCGTATTGTGCTAGGTTTTCTCCCTAAAACTGCTAAAAAAACAATTCAAAATCTAAGTAGACAAAGGACTCAACTTATTCTGTCCAGCTCCCCTATTAAGCCCCTCTTTCAAATCATTGTGTCTCTTCTTCTTATCAAGGCCAACCCGCTTATTAACCTTGTCAGCAATAAGATCTCTCCTCAGAAAGAAAATAACCCCGCTATCCTAAATACCCTTATAACTAACCTTAACAACCTAACCTGGTATATGATTTAATGTAATCGTCACCGTGAGTGCGTACCCTGCTAATAAGCAAGCATAATCCCAAAGACCCTCTTCTACATCATATAACTAAATAAAAGAGCATAAAAATAAAGTCCTTACCAACGTAAACCATGCTCGACCTCAACCATCAATACACTATTAGGAGTAAGAACTCCAATCTTAAAAGCCTACTTAATAAGTGGCCATAATTGAGAACAAACCTTACACAACCGGTTGTACCTCCTAATAAAATTCTACCATATATATAAGATGTCATTGCTGCCTTTGTAGTTTATAAAAAACGTTAGTCTTGTAAACTAAAATAGAGCTTCCAAAGGCTGCTTACACTCATCTGTTGAAACTAACCTCTTTTAGTTTGTAATTAATGAGTCCTCGTATAGATTAAGCTAACACTAAACCCGGGCCAGCGTAAAGACTCAAAAAAAAAAAAATCTGTAGTACCCAAAACTACTATTTTAGATAAACTAAATTTTGATTATGACCTTGTTTACCTTGTCAGCTATCTTGTCTATACTTTTGGTGCTATCTAAGCCCCCTTTAATAATAGCTTTGTTGATCACGGCCCAAACGGCTTTAGTGTCCTTATCGATATATTTACTTATGCCGACTTCTTGGATATCTTTTGTTCTCCTCATAATTCTTGTTAGAGCAATAATGGTTATCTTTGTGTATGTATCCTCTTTAGCCTCTAATGAATTTGTTGCCTTACCAAAATACTGAGCAATATCCACAACAGCCACACTCAGAGTGTGGCTGTTGTTAGGGTACCTGTTCTTATACACAAAAAAAAGGCAAGCTTGCTCGCACTCCTCTATATGGGATACGGATTTAACACCAATCTTAACTCACAAGCTTTATGAGCCTTATGCAAGTACTCTTACTATCTTCCTAATTATCTACCTGCTATTAGCCCTAATCGTAGTAGCCAAAATTTCTGTAACCTTAAAAGGAAGCTTGCGTGCTATGAAAAATTAATGACAAAACATACTGGTAGTATAAACAGCTTAATAAAAGTATTTACAGGCACCTTTATCACCTTACCAGCCCCTGCCAATATTTCTACCCTATGAAATTTTGGGTCCTTACTATCTTTATGTTTATTTATTCAAATTATATCTGGTCTATTCCTAGCCTCGACCTACTCCCCAAATATAGATACTTCTTTTGCCCTAGTGAATAACGTTATAGAGTCCACTGATAAAGGATGGTTTATGCGAAGACTACATGCTAACGGAGCTTCTTTATTTTTTGTGTGCTTATATCTGCATGTAGCGCGTGGACTCTATTACAGATCCTTTATGCTAACTAACGTATGGTTGGTAGGCACAACGATATTACTAATAGTTATGGCCACTGCTTTTATGGGGTACGTGTTACCGGTTAACCAAATATCTTACTGAGGAGCCTCTGTCATCACAAATTTATTTTCAGAGGTGCCTTACCTGGGGCCTACTCTAGTACAATTTATCTGAGGGGGGCTTTCCGTAGATAACCCTACTTTAATACGATTTTTTACCTTCCACTTTTTTTTTCCTTTTATTGTCCTAGCCATGGTCGCTATACATATTATCTTTCTACATCAAACTGGCTCTAATAACCCTTTAGGGCTATCCTCAACAACCAATAAAATTGTGTTTAACTCATTTTTGTCGTTTAAAGACCTATTTGGAGCTGCTTTAACTATCTTAGTGTTTTTATTTATCGTTTTTTATTACCCTATATTACTATCAGATCCAGAAAACTTTACTCCGGCTGACCCCTCAATTACCCCAAATCATATCCAACCTGAGTGATATTTCCTGTTTGCCTACGCAATCTTACGGTCAATTCCAAACAAGCTAGGGGGGGTGCTGGCCCTACTTATGTCAGTGATACTCCTTTATACACTGCCCTTTACACACCTCTCTAAAATAAAGAGATCCTACTTCTACCCCCTTAGTGCGATACTATTTTGAGTCTTTATCTCTGCAGTATTCTTATTAACTTGAATCGGAGCTAAACCTGTAGAAGAACCCTACCTGTCTGCAGGCCAGGTTATAACCATAGTGTACTTTAGATATTTCGTTATTGGGCCACTGCTACCAAAAATATGGGATAGTCTTACTAACTAGTCATTAAGTTAAAACATTTGTTTTGAAAACAACCGAAGGGCTTAAAGCTCAATGGCTTACTACGCCATTACAACAGTACTTAAATAAGTCATTACATCTTATTTCTGCCAGCATTGGTTACCTGTAAATAGCTAAACATCTATTTGTTACTGTGACGGCCTACCTATAGACAAAATCCCCTTAATATCAGTACAGAGCTAATTAGCTGATAGGAAGGACTTTTAAAGTCTAGATAAAAAAGTACCCATAACCCCCTATGATTCTTTAAAGACCTACTAAGTCTACGCTACAACTGCCCATACGAAGACAACCAAGCCCAGTCAACCCTTTCGTACTAAAGAGGGCTAAACCTATCTAGAGATAAAATCCAATCTGGCTTAAACCGATTTGAACTCAAATCATGTAAAAATTTAAAGGTTGAACAAACCTTCTCCGGCACCTACTGCTTCGCATAGAAATTTTAATTCAACATCGAGGTAGCAAGCACACTTATCGATAAGGTCTCTCCAAGTATATAACACTGTTACCCCTAAAGTAACTTTTACGCTCTATCCAAATGTTAGGGATCTTAACTAGTGTGGCGGCTAACTCACCAATATCGCCCCAATAAAACAAAATAACCTATACCACAAAATTTACTTTAAGCTTGTTAAGCTTATAGGGTCTTATCGTCCCCTAGAGCATCAAAGAATTATTACCTTGACTTTAATTTTCTATTTAAGCTAACACACGTACTAAGACAGTTTAACCGTTCATTCCAGCTACCAATTAAGAAGCAAATGATTATGCTACCTTAGCACAGTTAAAATACCGCAGCCGTTTAATAATCACTGGGCAGGCAATACTTCCTAAGAAAAAAGAAATGTTTTTGTTAAACATTCTAACTTAGTTTGAGTCTCTTTAAGCTTTCATTTTGGGTTCAATAAATTCATTATTAAGTTTAGCTAGTAGCCTTTAAACTAACCTTTAAAATTTAGCTGATATGAATTACGAAAAATTATTAAAAACAATTTAGTAACTTGACCAATCTAAAGCCTTGTCTTCTTTATACTCAACGCTTTAACCTAAACACTGCCAGGCTTTGCCCTAACAAACAAAAGTAAATAGAAATTAAACGTGCCGTACATTTATCGCCCCGTTAAATATTAACATGATAAATTCAACTAACACCTTAATAAAAAGTTCCCCGTCGCTCGATTAACCCCTGTTTAATATTTTAAACTCCCCTGATACAAGAGGTACAATGGTTAAATTTTCTTTACCTATGTGTATCTCTATTTAAATATAAAGAAGCCGTAGGTTTTCTTACTGTAAATAAAAACTTTAACCTTCTTTAGAAGTACCTTCCGATATTACTACTTTGTTTCGACTTATCTCTGAGAGATTGACGGGCAATTTGTACACTTAACAAGTAAAATCAAATAGACTTAATTACATTTAAATCCACTTATCAATGTTTACCTTATTACGCCTATAGTATAAATTTATATTGTAGTTAACTAGACCTACCTGCTCTGCACCTTGATCTAACTTACTTAACTAACTACCTTAATTATCCTAACAAAATTAACTAAATGACGGTGTACATAAATAAAATAGACAAGAGCTAGCGAGCTTTGTCGATTAACAGCAAACTCCTCTAAGCTAGCTAAGCCGCCAAACCATGTAACTTATAACTATAATCATTAGGGACCATAAATAGTAGCAGGGTCTCTAATCCTGGTTCTCCTAAGCCTGACCTGTGTAACAAAATTAAACCTAATCTTATTCCACCATAAACAAAGGCATGCTTGAAAAAAGAGCTAACCTGAATTGGGCATTAAGATAGGGTGTAACCGCAGATGCTGGCACCCACTTCACCTCTTTTAATAGTAGACCTAATAATAATCTGGGCTACATAACGCAAACCCCGCATGCCCTTCCTACTAAGACTGCCCAAAAACCCACGTTAAATGACACCTTTTTAGAAAAAATTAAATGGACTTTATTTTACATATCTGCTTATGATGGGGCTCCCCTGACAAAAGAGCCCCATCATAAGCAGATATGTAAAATAAAGTTGAACATTATGTGCTAAATTAGTTAATTGACAACCTGTGAACGTAGTCAAATGTACTCTACAACACTTATTAAATCTTATATTTAAACCCTTAAAAAACAGGTCTACTCTCTCTTATCCTTAAGTAGTATATAAATAAAAGCAATGTGACAGGTAAAAACCTTTTTCAAGCTAACCTTATTAACTTATCATATCGGTATCGAGGTAGCCTGCACCGAGCTCATACAAACACAAAAATAATAACCAAACTCTTAAACAACACTATGGGTGTTACCGAACTACTTAGAAATAAGACTCTAAATATAAACCTTATGAATAGCAGGCTCCTGTACTCACTTATGAAAATCAATGTGAATCCCCTAGATCTGTATTCGGTATTAAACCCAGAGACTAATTCCGACTCTCCCTCTGCAAAATCATAGGGCCTACGATTTGTCTCGGCTAGACTAGATACCAGCCAAATATATCCTAAAGGGGTGTATAAAAAAATATTTCAAATTAATAGCTGATTCCTTACTAGGTCGTAGTAGTTAAATGATCAGCTAGACCAAACTAACCTTAACAGAACTACTGCTATTCTTACTTCGTACGAGACTATCTGGGCTACAGCTCGCAGGCTACCTAATATAGAGTATTTACAGTTGGATGACCAGCCTATTATTAAAAGAGGATAAACCATTATACCACTAAGGCACATAAATACTAACAACCTGTAACTCAAATCTACTCCGCCTATTTCAAAAACATAGCCTGACCACAAAACTAAGGACAAGCTTAATATTACCACAGGCGATAAATAATAAATCTTAAACCTACTCATTCGAGTAGTCACTCCCTCTTTGCTCAGTAATTTGACTGCGTCGGCAAAAGGCTGTAAAAGCCCAGTTAAACCTGTGTAGTTAGGTCCGACTCGGATCTGGGCCCTTGCTAAAATCTTTTGCTCAACTAAAGTAACAAAAGCCACTCTAACTAAAACTCTGACCAACAAAATTAAGTAAACCACGATTATTAAGGTATATTCTAGCAAGGGCCTATAATAGGCCCTTGCTAGAATATACCTTTTACTAAAGTATAACTGACTGTTAGACAAACCCGTCTGAGTTAATCATTTCAAAGACCTAAACTTTGTGCGCTTATCCGCCAAAACGGAGCTTAAATGCTATGTACCTAGCTATCCCCTGCTAGTGTATAAAGACGCCGTTAGGTGTTTCTTACTGTAAATAAGAATTTAAATCGTCTCCTTACCTAATACACCGCTATATTTAAAATTAGTGTTAGGCCCCACTTTAGCAACACTATGCTTACACCTAACATATAATAGAGTAAAGTACCTTAAATAAAGGAGTACCTTGATACGGTAAATATGCTTATAACCTTTACTTACCGGCTAGAAAGCCTCATTACATTTTTTTTTTATTAGCATTAATACCTATGTAGGTATTAATGCTAATTTGTAATATAGAATTAATTATAAGATAATTATGCTTTAATAAGCTATATAAGCCTTCACAGGCTTATATAGCTTATTATTAATAATCAAATGATTATTAATAAAAATAGTAGGTTTATAAAATACATATTACTATTAAAAAGATAACTTAAAATAGTGTTAAAACGTATAATTATTCGGGTTAAAGCTTAACCCTCATAATTATACTTGACAACTAAATATAATATTAATGTTTTTTTGAAAAGGGTTTATAAGATATTTAACTATTATTACCAACAATTAATCTTCCAAAAATTCGAGACTAAGAAACTTATTATACCCATATTCGAGGGTATAAGTTTCACCTTTAAGTCTCGAATTTTTTATATAACTTAAAATTTATATTATCATCTATAACTTAAATACAAGTACTCAACTCACTTTGGGCTTTTACAGGAACATACGGGTATAAAGCTTAGATAACATTATTCTTAAAAGAAATAGTTTAAAGCATTAACTCAGACAACTAATCTATACGAATGAATAACTAACTACTTATATTAATAGATAGTAATAATTAGTATACAGTCACCATATGATTATATATAGTAGCATTTTAAAATACTACTATATATGTAAACATATATAATTACATAAGTCACTCAGTTAAAATAAAAGTGGTTTATTACAATATGTGTACACTATACGCCTTGTTGGCGTATAGTGTACACACTATATACACGCAATAATTTAACACTTTGAACTAAGATCTTAAATATTACTTAAAGACTACTAATTTTAATAACGCATACTCCCCAATCTATTGCCAGAATGCACAGAATCCCAAAACCTCATAAAATGAAAAATTACATAAAAATCACGCAAAAATTATAAATACCAAATTAAACTTAAGTAGCCCCTAAATCTAACATGACCAACTATTTATCTGTACGATTAAACCTCAAATACCAAAAATTTGCGTGCTCTTTACACTAAAGTAAATAGACTGGGCTTGCGCTATACTAAGTTTGCAACTTAGCGGTTTAACCCTCCAAACTGTCAAACAACAGAATATAAAGTGCAGCTAACTTAGGCCTTTAGTAAGCTGAAGCAATTGCATATCTAAGTTTACAACTTATTGTGTTAATTACACTATAGCAGCCTTATTAACTGAAACTTAAACTTTACCTTGGTGCACTGCACAAGAAATAAAAGATAAGCTAAAATAAGCTGAAGGACTCATACCCCTTTAATGGTCTCCCTCTTTTAATTGTTACTACACCCTGCTACTTATTTATTTTACTTAACCTTGGCTACTTCCGTACTCATTACCGTCTCTGCCAATTCATGGTTCATCGCTTGAGTTGGGTTAGAGATTAATATGCTCGTGTTTATTCCTTTAGCCTTAAGAAAGAAAAACAAGTACTCTGTTGAATCAAGCTTAAAATACTTCTTGGTTCAAAGATTAGCCTCAATTTTTATTATTTTAGCCTCTACATTTATAACAAGGAGTAGTTTACCGCTTTTAACCATAGCTATACTTATTTTAAAGACCGGTACCCCTCCTTTTCATCAATGGCTTCCAGCTATGGTCGATGGGTTATCTTGACCTATTTTTACTCTACTTATAACAGCCCAAAAACTAAGGCCTTTAACTTTAATTTTTTTTTTAATAAAGCCAGATTTGCTGTACCTATTTATCACTTTGTGCGTTTTAATCTCTTCATTGATTGGTGCCCTGGGAGGGTTATCCCAGACCTCATTACGAAAAATCCTAACCTACTCATCTATTTCCCACATAGCGTGGACCCTACAAACATTAAAAATAGACTCCTCTCTTTGGCTAGTCTACTTTACACTTTATGCTTTCGTGCTAAGCACTCTAACATCAATCCTTGCCAGGTCCCAGATGAGAGTTTTAGTTAACCTCAGAGGTGCTAATAAATCATATATCTCCCTTATTCTAGCTCTATCTGTCCTATCTTTAGCAGGATTACCTCCTTTTACAGGGTTTTTACCTAAGCTATTAGCTACACAGCTTATGCTACAAACCTCAGAAAACTATATAATGATCCCATTACTACTAAGAGCCTACGTAACACTTTTCTTTTATGCTCGTGTTTTGCTAACAGCCTTAATCCTGAATGCCTCCTCGTCGACCACCCTTAACAAAGAAAAAAAGTCAAGTTCTGTTATACTCAGCTTTAGGTTAGTCGGGCTACTAGTGCCATCGTTATCTATCATGCTTCTATTAAGTCTTAAGTTATACAAACTAAGGGCCTTCAAAGCCCTATAAGAGAAGATCAGACTTTAAGTCTTAAGTTATACAAACTATAAGCCTTCCAAGCTTAAAAAATATATTAGACTTGA